AAAGAATTACAACACACTACTATAAGATGCTCTATTTTTACATAGAAATGTGTTCGCTCAAGAAAGACTCCAGAGGATGTTGATCGTAAATAAGAAGATTGTTTACGAATAAATAGGAATAAATATTCGCATTCATATACATAAGAATTATATAGGAACCAAAGGAATTTTTTCTTTCTTTTTGAAAAGGTGTAAATGAATTTCTTTGAAGTAACGAGACTATTCAAATTATGATATTCGTGGAAAAGAAATCGCAATAAATGCAAAGAAGGAACATCCTTGATCCAGCATTGAAGTACTTGAACCAAGATTTCCAGATGTATGGGATGAGGTATTAGTAGATCTGACACATAATTCAAATGTAAAAATTTGTCCTCTAAAAAGGGAAATATTGAATGAATAGATCGTAAATTCTGATATTTTAGTATTTTTTTTTCTTCAGAAGATTCATAAAAAGATACTAATTGCGACGAGAATGGAATTTCCAGAATGACTCCAAAACCTTCTGATACCATTTGAGAAGAAAAATGAGAAGAAAAAAAATTCTTGTACTCCCAAAATTCTTTTTTGTTAGAATCATTAAACGAAGAAATCAAAAAATTCTGTTGATACATTTGAGTAATTAAACGTTTCACAAGTACTAAACTAGATTTATTGTCATAACCAATAATTTCCACGGGTTCGTAAAAAATCAAACTATTGAAGTTATGATCATGAGCAAGTGAGTAAATATACTCCTGAAAGAGTAGCGGATATAGGAAGTTTTGTTGCCGAAATCCATAAATTTTGCCATTTACGTACATTTATACTGATGAAAACAAAAAAGGGAGTCGCTTCTTGTGTTATTGTTATTAAATGATAACATAGTGCAATATGGTCAGAACGGCGTATGTGTATTGTATATTATACGTAGTATATTCTTTATACTTTTATACTATACTATACTAGAACTATAAATAACACTGTAGTATATTAGTGTATTATTAGTATATACAGTAATATACAGTCTTACACTACAGTAATACAATTACATTACATTTTTTTTTTAGATATCCTTTATTATAAAATATTATAAAATTATATAATTATATACTTTATTATTATTATATATTTATTATATATTATTTATTATTATTATATATATATTATATATATTATTTATTATATTTTATATTAATTATATTATAATATAATAATATAATATTTTATATTATATTATAATTTATAATTTATAATTATATTATATTTTATTTATTTTAAGATATCTTTTATATTTTTATTTTTATATTATATTATTATTTTATTATTATATAATTATATGTATATATACATACTGTTATATTTATATTGATTGTGATGTAAATAATGTAATGGTAAAAAGATTATATAAAAGTTAAGAACAAATAAAGAATATATACCCCGGAGACAGAGAGCCCAATCAACAGATCTTTTTTCTTTCCCTTTCTATACAATCGGATTTATTGTTAATATAACTAGAATAACAATAAAAGAAATAAAGAAAATCTAAAATAACAAGAAGAAAAATAAGGAAAAGGTATAAAATCTTTTATTTTCGCAACCCGATCGCTCTTTTGACCTTGGAATAAATTTTTTTTATCAGTATACTATTTCTTAGTACACATCTGTCTTAAATTTTAAATAAAGAATAATTAGGATTCAAGAAAAAAAAAAGAATCAATGGTCCACTCACAATTAACAAGAGAACCTTTTCCCGCATCAGGCACTAATCTATTTTTAACGTCTAATTAGATCGGGTCTTCATTCAAATTAATTCAAATTAAGAAGATAAGCTCGTTACTTTTTCGTCTTACTCGAATTGGAGCCATAAGGCTCTATCCATTTATTCACTAGACCTAACTAGAATTCTTATGTTATATTATGAGTATTAAATTTTTTTATGATTATTTTATTTATTAAAATTATATTTCATATTTTTCATATTTAACGACATGCTCTTTTTTCCATTCATTACCTTTCAGGATCAGTCGCGTTCTTATAAACTCTACCAATAGTCTTGACGAATTCCTTCCTTCATCCAAATGTGTAAAAGATCATAGTCGCACTTAAAAGCCGAGTACTCTACCGTTGAGTTAGCAACCCGGATCTATATGATGTGTAGATATGATCAAAATAAAATAATAAAAAAAAAAGAAAAATCAATGGAATTGAACTGCACAACTACATCAAAACATGGAACTAGGAAGAAAACAAATCTAAACAACAAAATATTAATAGGATCCGGTTCAAAAAACAAGAGATTCAAAATAGAATTGGCAAATTGACAAATCACCAAAATTTTTCCAATTTTTTATTTAGTTAAAATCCATTTTGTATAAAGTATAAAATACGGAAGAGGAAATCCAGCAAACCCATCCATTTTAATAAAATGAAGGAAAATGCTAATAGGGAGTGGAGATAAAAAGATCTATTTATCTACGAAATAATTATATCTGTTCGATACGCCATTGTCAATATGAATGGACTTTTTCTTTTTTATATTTTTATAAAAAATTAAATAAATAATAAATAAATAAAATATAAATATTAGTCAAAATATTAGTAATATAATTAATATTATTAATAATTAGTAATATAATTAATATTAATATAATAATTAATATAATAATAATTAATATAATAATAAATAATAATATATAAATAATATATAATAATAAATATAATATAATTATAATTAAAATAATTAAATAAAATAATAAAATATTGTATTGGATATTATTAGATATTGGATTAGCACAACACAAATGATAAATAAGAGATTTGAGCGTAAAAAATAAGGTAGATATAAAATATAGAAAACAAAATAAAAATATCAGGTTTCCTTAATCAAAAAATAAATAAAGGTACAATACAAATACAAGAAAAAAGATTACCCACCCCCCAACAGGGGGGGGTTCCACAACAAGAAAAAAAGAAATAAAATAAACTAAATTAAGTAAGAATAAGATAAGATAGAACAAGAAAAGACCAAACTTTGAATAAAGAATTACACAAGGATAGGTACTAAGGATAGGTACTAGCTTTTTCTATTCATGACTTTTATTCTGATCAAAATAAACTCGAAATTCTTTATTTAAAGAGTTCTGCCTTCCTTAAAATATTATGAACAGTTCCTGTGGGTTGAGCACCCTTTTCAAGGAAATATAGAATAGCAGGAACATTTAAATAAGTTTGATTATTTATCGGATCATAAAAACCCACTTTTCGAAGATCTCTTCCTTCTCTTCGGGATCGAACATCAATTGCAACGATTCGATAGATGGCTCATTGGGATAGATGTAGATAAAGGATGCCCCCCCTAGAAACGTATAGGAGGTTTTCGCCTCATACGGCTCAAGAAAAGATGATTCTAAATTCTATAATTCTATTCTATATACTATATATCTATATATTCTATAATTATATTATACTATTCTATAATTATACTATTTATATATTTATAACATATTTATAACTATTTATATATTTATACTATATATAACTATATATACTATATTATATCTTTAACTATATTATATCTTTAACTATATTATATCTTTAATATCTTTCTTTAATATCTTTCTTTAATATCTTTACAATTCTTTACAATCTTTACAGAAAAAAAAAATCTCAGTCGTACTCCTAACTCAAGTTGGATAGTTTTAAAAGAGTTCGAAAGGAAATCTTTATAATTTATTGAGCTGTCTCTAACTTCTTTTTTTGTCTCCTTTAGGATCTATTTTTTTTTTTGCTCATTCTGATCCAATTGTTGAGACAAGTGAAAATAGTATTTACTTGTTCCGGAATTCGTTGTCTTTGCTTTACGATTTGTGAAATCTTTGGGTTTAGACATTACTTTGGTGATCCTTACTCCTTTTCAAAAAAGCAGCAACATACCTTTTTTTTTATATGGAAAAAAGAACAATCATACGAAAGATTGATCTCTTTGTGATACACTTTTGATCAAAACAGTTTTTAAATTTCGACAAATTTGACTTTTTTTTTTATTTCAAACTTGTTAAAATTTTAACCTCTCCATTTATATATTCTATTGATGATCTATTTACTAATGATCTATTTACAAAATTGGTCTAACTTATTGATTGTCACTAACCCTAGATTATTCTCCCGATAAATAAATCAATCGTTTTTACTCGAGCTCCACCATATGCTATACCATTAGTCTTTTTATTTACCAACCTAAGGCAAATGAAATTAGGTTCCTAGCAGGACAAACTATGTCGAGACAAGAGCATCTTCATTCCTATAGAAAATGATGGATGGCAAAATCCACAGCCAATCATGTCCTTCAAGTCGCACGTTGCTTTCTACCACATCGTTTCAAACGAAGTTTTACCATAACATCTCTCTCCCTTGATTTTTATTTTGAAGCGTATGCAATTGATTCAATATGGAATCATGAATAGTCATTGGCTGAACCGATATATAATAATTCACACTTACCTATCCATAGATAGATAAGTTTTTGTCCGAAAAGGATTTCACTTAAATTAACCCCATATTTTATCATATGAAGAAAATCACATGAAAAAAATCTTTTATTTTTACTTTTATTCAAATGAAAAAGAAATCCCCATGAATGGCTAAAGATTTTCAGCTACTTAAACTAATCATAAAAACTATAACTATAGTAACTTTATACTAAACTAAATATTTCATTTCAATATTCAATAAAAAATATTAAATTAAATATTAAATATAAAATATAAATATTATATTATTAAAATTAAATATTTTAATATTTTTTGAATTAAAAGAAAGATATGATTCTAAGAATCATTATTAAATTTAAGAATAAAGGATTGGATCACATTGTATCCAACGTTAAACAGAAAAATTTTTAATTCCTTAATTTGAATTTAAATTCTATTTAAATAGAGAAGAATCCCTCGTTTATGATGAATAACGACCTGGGACGGAAGGATTCGAACCTCCGAGTAACGGGACCAAAACCCGTTGCCTTACCGCTTGGCCACGCCCCATTTTTCTTTTTTTTTCTAAGAAAACCTAAACTCAATATTGATTATTCGTCAATAACCAACCAAAATAAATATAGGACATGTTATCCCTAGGATTCAACACATGTAGATATATAATAAAAAAGATTCATTGATCATTACATAAAATTCAATTAAGATATTGTATGAAAGTAGAATTCCTTATATTCTAAGTATTTTAATTTAACTTGATTGTAGAATGTAAGGAAGTATTTTTGATTGAGGAGAGGTAAAAGAAAAAGAAGAATTTTTTTTATCTTTTATCCACCTTTTTTATTTTTATCTCATAAAAACAACTCAATCAAATCTGATAATTTATTATCATTTCAATTTCATTTTAAAGAACAAGAAAAAAATGTTTGTTATGTTTAATACTTTTAGTTTAATCTGTATCTGTCTTAATTCTAACCTTTATTCGAGTAGTTTTTTCTTCGCCAAATTACCCGAGGCTTATGCCTTTTTCAATCCAATCGTAGACGTTATGCCAGTTATCCCTGTACTCTTTTTTCTCTTAGCCTTTGTTTGGCAAGCTGCCGTAAGTTTTCGATAAAAAATGAATCTCTATTCAATTTATATTCGTGATTTATTCGATAAAAAAAGATGATATTTTGATTCAAAAAAAAATAAGATCGGATAAGTCTGACATTAGGAACCCTCGATTAAAAAAGCGAAATTCTGGTATTTTATATTGTATATTGATATATTGAATTTAATTTTAAATTTTAATAAGGGAGCGATGATTTTTGATCAGCTTATTTCTTCCTTTGTTCTAACCTTCTCTTTCTAAGATCCCATACAATATCTAATTATAGATATGACAATAAATTTTTGTTAACGAAAAAATCCGAATCTTATTACATTAGTATTACATTAGAAAGAAATTTGTGAAAATGAATTTTAAAAACTTACTTTTTTAATCTTTAGAGTGCCATATCAAAATAATGTAAATATATTAATGTATAGCGTGTGTCGTAAAATAGGTGATCTATTTCCTTTTTTAAATAAATGATATTATTTATCTTGGAGATTGTGTAATGCTTACTCTTAAACTCTTCGTTTACACAGTAGTAATATTCTTTGTTTCTCTCTTCATCTTCGGATTCTTATCTAATGATCCGGGACGTAATCCTGGGCGCGAGGAATAAAAAAAGAGATGAGATTCGTTTTTAGTTTTTCATAGGTAAATCTATCAATAAATGGAATAGATACTAGATAAAGAAAGATCAAAATTTCATAAAAATAAAAGAAAATTAATAATAAAAAATTCTTCAAAATTATAAAAATTCAAGTGATCGGGTGGGTCGGAGAGAGGGGGATTCGAACCCCCGGTGCGAAAAATTCGTACAACGGATTAGCAATCCGACGCTTTAGTCCACTCAGCCACCTCTCCCCATTCAAAAATTAAAGTTTATCGTGTGATGTGACACGTGAAGCCAAGATTGAGAAAAATTTGTATTTTCCTTCTTTTTTATTAATTATAAGATTAAGTAATCTAAAAAAAAAAGTAATGTAATCATTGTATATAAGAATATAATTAAGAATATAATAAGAATATATACTTCACTTCTTTCATTTTAAATGAAATTCGAACAATAACAATAGATAAAAATCTAATAACTAAAATATAGAAAAAGTGTAATAAAAACACATAAAAAAATGGATATGGATAAAGTGTCAGATATCCACGAATTTGATCAGTAATTAAAATTCAATTTTTATAATGAGTCGAAACAGATTTCTACATATAGAAAGAATACTTTATTTCTTATTTCTTTGATTTTGTACAAAGGGTTCGTTTACCCGGCCTGGTTAAGTACTGGCCGGGCCAGTACTTCTTTTGTTCCAACGAACAAAACAATTTTTGTTTTTATATTAAATCAAAATTCTTATCGAAACAAGAAGAGATATTTTGATTACCATTATTAGTTATTAGAAATAGTGTTAGATTCTAATATATGGATTTATATAGATTATCTTATAAATTCTCTAAATTATCTATTATCTATAATCCAGATTAATATATATTAATATTATTAATTTTAATTTATATTTATTAATATTAATTATCTTAATCTTATTTCTATATCTCTATATCTATTTTTATTTTTTATATACTATATTATACTATATAATATTATACTATATATATTTATACTATCTATCTATCTATGATTTATATCTATTTCTACATACTATATATATTTATATTCTATAATTCTATATATCTATATTCTATATATCTATATATATTATATTATAATTCTATATATATTATATTATATATATTTATATATATATTTATATATTTATTATTATTATATTATATATTATTATTATTTATTTTTATATTTTATTTTTATATATTATATTTTTATATATTATATATATTTATTATATATATATTTATTATATATTTATATATATTTATTATATTATTATTATTATATATTATATATATTTTATT